AATAAATATCAAATAATTGAGAAAGACGGTGACCTAGATCGTTTTTGTGACAAAGATATTTTGTATCCTATGCTTGTCAAAAGAGGTAAAGAATTTGTAGAAAGACACCCACCTGAGTTAGATTGGATGGGAATGAATGACGAAATAGTACACTGTCTCGTATCAAATTTTGAATTGGGGTTCTTTTTTTCAAAATTCGAGAGACTTTACAACGCATATAAGAGAAGACCGTGGGTAATACCAACCCAATTACTTCTTTTCAATTATAAAGAAACTCGATTTCAGAACCCAGTGAATCTTCAATCAATTCTCCGAATAGAAAAGAGAACAAAAAACACCAGGAGAACAAAAAACGCCAGTAGAAGAGTAATCACCAATAGAGGAGTAATCCACAGTAGACCAAAAACAAAAAACGCCAAGAGAAGAATAATCATCAGTAGACCACAAACCAGGAGCAGAATAATCATCAGTAGACCAAAAAACGCCAGTAGACCAAAAAACACCAGGAGAACAGAAAACACCAGTAGAACAGAAAACCCCAGTTGGCGGAATTTTCTTTTGAGGCCACTCGAGCGGCGAGCTCACCAGCCATTCAGAGCGACCATAGATGCTAAGGATGTAGACGAAAGCATTTCGTCGAATATCCAAACATATACTTACCTGGTAAAAGACAAGATCTTGTTTCAAAAGGACAAAACAAAGAAAAATCTATGGATTAAATCCTTGATTCGACGAAGAGAATTAAATGTGGACCTTTTTGGTTTTGGGGTCAAAAGAAAAGAGATGGGCTTAGGGATAGGCTTAGGGGAGATCTAAAATTGATCTCTAGAGGAAAATTGATTGTTGAGTTTCCGCGTGTACCGAAAAAAAACAAGACGAAGCTTAATGGAAAATTTCTTATGTATCAAACCATAGCTATTTTATTGGTTCATAAGACCAAACAACAAATTAATCAAGGATGCGGAGAAAAAAGCTATATTAATAAAGATAATTTTTTCAAATCTATTGAAAGACTTAAAAGTCTAATTGGATTTAGAAAGAAAAAAGATTTCCTTGTTCCTGAAAATCTTTTATCCACTAGAAGTCGTAGAGAGTTGAGAATTCTAATCTCTTTCAATTCAAAAAAAGAAAATTATATTCATATGAATACAGAACTTTTCAAAAGTAATAATAGAAAAAACTGCAGCCGCTTTGACATTATAGAAAAAAGTAAATATGACATTATAGAAAAAAGTAAATATTTTGATAGAGAGAAAAAGAAACTACTTCAATTCAAACTTTTTCTTTGGCCCAATTTTCGATTCGAAGATTTAGTTTGTATGAACCGCTTTTGGTTTAATACAAATAATTCCAGTCGGTTCAGTATGTTAAGGATACGTATGTATCCACAATTGAAAATGAAATAAAGGTACGTTTGTCATATATATATATATTCTATAGCATATCTGATCTAATATAGGAAAACAAGGAATGTGTCTATATCCTTGTTTTCCATTCTATATTCTATTCTGATACCTGGAATTCGATTGCCTATCAATTCTATCTAGAAAGGAAGCCATGGAATTTACTTTGAGATACAAAATTTTCTCTTTTGTAAGTGAAGAGATATACTATCCTTTTTTATTTCTAGCCAACTAAAAAAAAAGAAAAAAAAAATTGTATTAATTAATAAGAAATTCTATTTGACAAAATTCGGAATTGCTAACGAATTGAAGATTTTTGTGTATAAAAAGAAAAATGAATTGACATTCTTATTTATTATTCTTATTCCATTTTTTGTTATTATTCCTGATCAATAAAACTATTTTAAAAATGGGCGGTAGGAGGAGGATTTCATTTTATGGTAAAAAATTCACCCATCTTTATTTCAAAAGAGGAAAACCCCGGATCCGTTGAATTTCAAATAATAAGCTTTACTAATAGGATACGAGGACTTACTTCACATTTTCAATTGCATAGAAAAGACTATTTATCTCAAAGGGGTTTGCGGAAAATTCTAGAAAAACGACAACGGCTACTATCTTATTTGGCAAAGAAAAACCCACTATGTTATAAAAAATTAATTACCGAGTTGGATATTCGGGAGTCAAAAACGCGGTAATTTGAAATTTAATTATTTGATTTATTCGATCTTGAATTTTGATGAATTTCTTTTCGTCTTCAGCAATTCATAGAAGAATGAATCGAGGAAATCACTATGAATGTACCAGCTAATAGAAAAGATTTTATGATAGTCAATATGGGTCCCCATCACCCATCAATGCACGGTGTTCTTCGACTCATCCTTACTCTAGACGGTGAAGATGTTATTGACTGTGAACCAATATTAGGTTATTTACACAGAGGAATGGAAAAAATTGCGGAAAACCGAACAATTATACAATATTTGCCTTATGTAACACGTTGGGATTATTTAGCGACTATGTTCGCAGAAGCAATAACAGTAAATGGGCCAGAACAGATTGGAAATATTCAAGTACCTAAAAGAGCCAGCTATCTCAGAGTAATTATGTTAGAGTTGAGTCGTATAGCTTCTCATCTGTTATGGCTTGGTCCTTTTATGGCGGATATTGGTGCACAAACTCCTTTTTTCTATATTTTTAGAGAAAGAGAGTTAATATATGATTTATTTGAAGCAGCTACAGGTATGAGAATGATGCATAATTATTTTCGTATCGGAGGAGTAGCAGCAGATCTACCTTATGGTTGGCTAGATAAATGTTTAGATTTTTGTGATTATTTTTTAACAGGAATTGCTGAATATCAAAAACTTATCACGCGAAATCCCATTTTTTTAAAACGAGTTGAGGGAGTGGGTATTATTAGTGCAGAGGAAGCAATAAACTGGGGGTTGTCGGGACCAATGTTACGAGCTTCTAGAATACAATGGGATCTTCGTAAAATTGATCATTATGAGTGTTATGATGAATTTGATTGGGAAGTCCAATGGCAAAAAGAGGGGGATTCATTATCTCGTTATTTGGTCCGAATTGGTGAAATGGCTGAATCCATAAAAATTATTCAACAAGCTTTGGAAGGAATTCCAGGGGGGGGTCATGAAAATTTAGAAACCAGACGTTTGGATTTTTATAAAAAAAGTGATCCAGAATGGAACGATTTTGAATACCGATTCATTAGTAAAAAAGCTTCTCCTACTTTTGAATTGACCAAACAAGAACTTTATGTAAGAGTAGAAGCTCCAAAGGGAGAATTGGGAATTTTCTTGATAGGGGATCAGACTGGGTTTCCTTGGAGATGGAAAATTCGTCCGCCGGGTTTTATCAATTTGCAAATTCTTCCTCAATTAGTTAAAAGAATGAAATTGGCTGATATTATGACAATATTAGGGAGCATAGATATCATTATGGGAGAAGTTGATCGTTGAAATGATAATTGATACAACAAAAGTACAAGCTATTAATTCCTTTTCCAAATGGGAATCCTTAAAGGAGGCTTTTGAAATTGTGTGGGTACTTGGTCCTATTTTGACTCTTGTATTGGCAATAACGATAGGCTTACTAGTAATTGTGTGGTTAGAAAGAGAAATATCTGCAGCGATACAACAACGCATTGGGCCTGAATACGCTGGACCGTTAGGAGTTCTTCAAGCTCTAGCGGATGGAACCAAACTACTTTTCAAAGAAAATCTTTTTCCATCTAGAGGGGATACTCGTTTGTTCAGTATCGGACCGGCCATAGCAGTCATATCGACTCTATTAAGTTATTCAGTGATTCCTTTTAGTTATCATCTTGTTTTAGCGGATCTAAATATCGGTATCTTTTTATGGATTGCCATTTCAAGCACTGCTCCCCTTGGACTTCTTATGTCGGGATATGGATCAAATAATAAATATTCCTTTTTAGGTGGTCTACGAGCTGCCGCTCAATCCATTAGTTATGAAATACCATTGACTCTCTGTGTATTATCCATATCTCTACGTGCGATTCGTTAAAAAACCTTTGCTATCCCCCCCTTAATTTTTTCTTTTTTTTAGGAAATAAAGAAGAGAAATCCTTTGAAGGAATATCCTCTCGTTTTATATTCATCATTTGAATTGATGAACTAAATTTGATAGCTATATGAGTGAAAAAAAAACAGCTTTGAAATTTGCAGTAAAAAAATCGAGACTCATTTCTGATGTACAAGAATAATACAAAAATAAACATAAGAAAATGAGACCATTTGCCCCAAGATTGGTTGATTAGTCATCCTGGCTTGAAGCGGGTTCAAAAAACGGACTCTATTGAGTTTTTACTATTATGTCTAAGTATTACCATAATGCAAACGAACAATTGAACACAAATGTGTGCGTGGTTAGGGACACCAAGATACACAAAGGATTAGTAATCGAGATTTTGGAAATTATCCAATAGGGTATTTCTTCATAATATAATAAAGAATATTAATTGGGGCTTTCAATTAGTAGAAATGCTAAAGCAGTACTCCCCAAGATTCCGATTCAGAGTATGCTCCTACCGCATGATTAAAGAAATAACTATCAAAAACGAAAGAATCCTTTCCTTTTTTTTTTTAGAAAGAAGAATAGAAACGGAAAAAAAAAAGAAGGATCCTTTGTTCTTCTTTTTTTCTTATATCTATTTATATTCGTACAAATCAAATTCATATCATAATTCATGAACTAAACTAATAGAATGTCTAATTCTTTTTCGTAATTGAAAACTAAAAGTTTCAATATATATTGAGATTTCGGCAACGAGTATTTTATTGAAGGATAAAAGTTATTGCTAAAGAAAGAAAAATTTTGAAAGGATAAGATTGATTCCGAAGTACTTTTTTAGTATTCTAACAGACGGAATTTCATTGGTCGAATTTGGGAATGTTTCATAGATTTGTATCTTATTTATATTACAAATAGATACAAATATGTAGAGATAAATAATATCATGTAGTCCTTATATTTTTTTATGGCCTTCGAGGAGCCGTATGAGGTGAAAATCTCATGTACGGTTCTGTAATAGCGATAGTAACAGTGATGTTATCATCGACTATGATTATCTAACAGTTTAAGTACAGTTGATATAGTTGAGGCACAATCAAAATATAGTTTCTGGGGGTGGAATTTGTGGAGACAACCTGTAGGGTTTATCATCTTTTTTATTTCTTTGCTAGCGGAATGTGAGAGATTGCCTTTTGATTTACCAGAAGCAGAAGAGGAGTTAGTAGCAGGTTATCAAACTGAATATTCGGGTATCAAATTTGGTTTATTTTATATTGCTTCCTATCTAAACCTATTAGTTTCTTCCTTATTTGTAACAGTTCTTTACTTAGGCGGTTGGAATATCTCTATTCCGTACATATTCGTTCCGGAATTTTTTGAAATAAATAAAATAAGTGAAGTCTTTACAATAACAATAGGTATTTTTATTACATTGGTTAAAACTTATTTGCTCTTATTCATTTCTATCACAACAAGATGGACTTTACCTAGACTAAGAATGGACCAACTATTAAACCTTGGATGGAAATTTCTTTTACCTATTTCTCTTGGTAATCTATTATTAACAACCTCTTTTCAACTCCTTTCACTATAATATAAAAGGAAGATTTTTCTATATTCATGACTTGTCTCAAACAAGATAAAGAAACAAACATAAAATTATTCATAAAAATTCACGATATGCTCCCCATGGTAATTGGGTTCATTAATTATGGTCAACAAACCATACGAGCTGCAAGATACATTGGCCAAAGTTTCATGATTACCCTATCTCACGCAAATCGTTTACCGGTAACTATTCAATATCCTTATGAAAAATTAATCACATCCGAGCGTTTCCGTGGTCGAATCCATTTCGAATTTGATAAATGCATTGCTTGTGAAGTATGTGTTCGCGTATGTCCTATAGATCTACCTGTTGTAGATTGGAAATTGGAAACTGACATTCGAAAAAAACGGTTGTTTAATTACAGTATTGATTTCGGAATCTGTATATTTTGTGGGAACTGCGTTGAGTATTGCCCAACAAATTGTTTATCAATGACTGAAGAATATGAGCTTTCCACTTATAATCGTCACGAATTGAATTATAATCAAATTGCTTTAGGTCGTTTACCAATGTCAGCAATTGAAGATTATACAATTCGAAGTATTTTTAATTCACCTCAAAAAAATGGATAAATTGCCTTTGATTAATGGATTAATGATTAAAGATTCATTAAATAAAGATTAATTAAAGAAAGAACAATTTTGAATTATTACATTCAAAATTAAGATTTCTATTTCTATATTTTCTATTTCTATATTTCTATCTATTTCTATCTATATATATCTATATATATATATATAGATATATATAGATAGAATTTTTTTTTCTAAACTTAAAGATTTATAAGTATAGAATGAGGTTTCTTTCATTTTGTTTGGTCAATAACTACAAAAACTACAAACCCTAATTATTACTATTGATTTGATGATTGGTTGGTAAGAATTCCATCATTGTTTCATTTTGATTTTAAATATATTAATAGAGTTATATTTTAAATATATTAATAGAGTTATATTATAATAATAGAGTTAGAATTCTATGAGTTAGAATTCTATCCATAATTATTTTAAAATCAAAATTCGAGTCTTTACCTGTTCAAGAAAGAGCGCGATTAGTCCAATAGCTGTATCTACAGTAAGTTCCACTCCTTAGGGTGGAATTCAATTAGAAACCTATTAGCATTTTAAATAGTCTTTTTTCCTGGTCGGGGTCAATAAGGTCATGAAAAAACAATTAACGTTTTTTATCTTGTATTTTACGCACAATGGATTTATCTGGACCAATACATGATTTTCTTTTAGTCTTTCTGGGATTAGGTCTGATATTCGGAAGTCTAGGAGTAGTATTGCTTACTAATCCAATTTATTCTGCCTTTTCTTTGGGATTCGTTCTTGTTTGTATATCCTTATTTTATATTTTATCAAATTCTCATTTTGTAGCTGCTGCGCAGCTCCTTATTTATGTAGGAGCTATAAATGTTTTAATTCTATTTAGTGTGATGTTCATGAATGGTCCAGAGTATTCAAAAGGTTTTAATCTTTGGGCTGTTGGAAATGGGGTCACCTCTCTAGTTTCTACAAGTATTTTTTTTTTATTAATTACTTTTATTTCAGATACGACCTGGTACGGGATTATTTGGACTACAAGAGCAAACCAGATTCTCGAACAAGATTTAATAAATACCGGCCAACAAATTGGAATTCATTTATCAACAGATTTTTTTCTTCCGTTTGAATTCATTTCAATAATTCTTTTAGTTGCTTTAATAGGTGCGATTACTGTGGCTCGTCAGCCATAAATCTGTAAAATTAGTAACCACAATACAAATTTCACTCTGTTCTAGATTATCACATATATTTTTCGCCAATTCGATTTGAAGATTATTCATAATAATAGGAGTTTTATTCGACCTATTACTAATATATGTCTTTGCTCTGTACTTGTAATATTCTTAATTGTAGTTAATCCAATCTGTTAATCTTGAATTTTTATTCGTTGTTTATGTTTATATAGAAATAAATTGAAATTTATTAAGGAGTTGGTTTATGATGCTCGAACATGTACTTGTTTTCAGTGCCTATTTATTTTCTATCGGTATCTATGGATTGATTACGAGTCGAAATATGGTTAGAGCCCTTATGTGTCTTGAACTTATACTAAATGCTGTTAATATGAATTTCGTAATATTTTCTGATTTTTTTGATAGTCGCCAATTAAAAGGAAATATTTTTGCAATTTTTGTTATATCTATCGCAGCCGCCGAAGCAGCTATTGGACCGGCTATCGTTTCGTCAATTTTTCGTAATCGAAAATCAATTCGTATTAATCAATCCAATTTGTTGAATAAGTAATATTGATGATATAAAATAGAATGTTCATATTCATTAATTCGAATTTAAATTAGTATCTATGATACATAATGTATCTGATCGTGTTTGTGAAAATAGAAAAAATTAAAGTATCTTGGTTTTATCTTATGAATCGATGTGGAATGAAATATTGAATAGAAAAATTCTGGCAAATCGTTGATTCATCTGGTGTCTAAATATATGAAAATTTAGGAATTTACTAGGTCGAAAATTTATGACATTAAAAAAAATTAAGAGATCCAATGTCACACTCAGTAAAAATTTATAATACATGTATAGGGTGCACTCAATGTGTTCGGGCCTGCCCCACAGATGTATTAGAAATGATACCTTGGGACGGATGTAAAGCTAAACAAATAGCTTCCGCCCCAAGAACAGAAGATTGCGTCGGTTGTAAGAGATGTGAATCCGCCTGCCCAACGGATTTCCTGAGTGTACGAGTTTATTTATGGCATGAAACAACTCGAAGCATGGGTCTAGCTTATTGACTCTTTCCATAAAACCATAAAAAGCCACTTGAACCCATTTGGTTTTTTGTTTACCGACAAAAACCCGTACTTGAAAACCCAATATTGGGTTTTCAAGTACGGGTTTTTGTGGCCCAAGTGTATCTTGTCTTTACCACGAATTCTTTTCCTTGGTCAACAACATTTGTCCTTTTACCAATATCCGCGGGTTGCTTAATTTTCTTTTTCCCTCATAAAGGAAATAAGATAATTAGGTGGTATACTATTTCTATCTGTATATTAGAACTTCTTTTAATGACCTATGCTTTCTCTTATTATTTCCAATTGGACGATCCATTAATTCAATTAACGGAGGATTATAAGTGGATCGATTTTTTGGATTTTGATTGGCGATTGGGGATAGATGGGCTCTCAATAGGACCCATTTTATTGACAGGATTTATCACGACTTTAGCTACTTTAGCGGCTCGGCCAGTTACTCGGGATTCCCGATTATTTCATTTTCTGATGTTAGCGATGTATAGTGGCCAAATAGGATTATTTGCTTCTCAAGATCTTTTACTTTTTTTCATTATGTGGGAGTTAGAATTAATTCCCGTTTATCTACTTCTATCCATGTGGGGAGGAAAGAAACGTTTGTATTCAGCTACAAAATTTATTTTGTATACTGCGGGCAGTTCTATTTTTTTATTAATGGCAGCTTTGGGTCTTGCTTTATATGCGTTCAATGAACCAACATTCAATTTTGAAAAATCAGCCAATCAATCATATCCTGTAAGCCTAGAAATACTATTCTATATTGGGTTTCTTGTTGCTTTTGCTGTCAAATCACCGATTATACCTTTCCATACATGGTTACCAGACACCCACGGCGAAGCACATTATAGTACTTGTATGCTCTTAGCTGGAATCTTATTAAAAATGGGGGCATATGGATTGATTCGAATCAATATGGAATTATTACCCCACGCCCATTCTTTATTTTCCCCCTGGTTGGTAATAGTGGGCGCAATACAAATAATCTATGCAGCTTTAACATCTTCTGGTCAACGAAATTTAAAAAAGAGAATAGCCTATTCTTCTGTATCTCATATGGGTTTCATAATTATAGGGATTTGCTCTATAAGTGATATGGGACTCAATGGCGCTGTTTTACAAATAATATCACATGGATTTATTGGTGCTGCACTTTTTTTCTTGGCGGGGACCAGTTATGATAGAATACATCTTGTTTATCTTGACGAAATGGGCGGAATGGCTACCCTAATGCCAAAAATATTCACCATGTTCAGTGTCTTATCATTAGCCTCCCTTGCACTACCGGGCATGAGTGGTTTTGTTGCGGAATTAATAGTCTTTCTTGGAATAATTACCGGCCAAAAATATCTTTTAATGCCAAAAATTCTACTTACTTTTGTAATGGCAGTTGGAATGATATTGACTCCTATTTATTTATTATCCATGTTACGCCAAATGTTCTATGGATACAAGCTGTTTGATGCTGCAAACTCGTATTTTTTTGATTCTGGGCCCCGGGAATTTTTTATTTCGATATGTCTACTTTTACCAGTAATAGGTATTGGACTTTTTCCGGATTTCGTTTTCTCATTAGCAGTTGAGAAGGTTGATGCTATTCTATCTAATTATTTTAATAGGTAGTTATTTGATAGGTAGTTATTTGAAATAAAACAAAAAATCAATCAAAAAAACCTATTCTTTATTAAAATTAAAACAAAAAAAGAAGAATTACAACCAAATATCTTTGGCATTTGTGAGAACCTTTTGAATCACTATATTACTTGATTCAAAAGGTTCTCAGCCACTTAACTGAGGTTTCTTATATATCTATCTATAATTATTTTAGAATATAATAATAATATATTTCTTAGATTCTAATTATAGGCTGGGTTGGGTTGTCCTATGGTTTTATTCGTCACAATACTTTTTTTTTTTCAATTCAATTTAATGTAAATGAACCATAACTATGTAGTCCTATTCCTAATAAATTAACCCCAAAATAGCATACCCAGATTATAAGAAAGCCTATAGAAGCAACAATTGCAGAACTGAAACCTTGAAAATTTTTATTGGTTCGAGTATGCAAATAAATTGCAAATATGACCCAAGTAATAAATGCCCAAGTTTCCTTTGGGTCCCAATTCCAATAGGACCCCCATGTTTCATTAGCCCAGACTGCTCCTGAAAGGATACCTATGGTTAAAAAGATAAACCCTATACTAATAATACGATAACTCCAATTATCCAATTGTTGAATCAACTGAAATCTGTAATAATTCCTATCCTTATTCCTATTTGTCTTTAAAGACAAAGAAGAAAGAGTTCGCGACAAATCGTTCCTTTGCCTCATGTAAAGGATGGAAAGGATCTTGGCGAAGGAAAAATCTTTTAAGAAATTTATGCTTTTTTTAACAGTTCTTATGACGACTTTTCGAAATCGAATTACTAGAAGTGCTACTGATAATAATGATCCACATAAAAGAGCTGCATAGCCCAATATCATCATACTTACGTGCATCATTAGCCACTGGGATTGCAGAGCGGGTATTAAGATTTCGGATTGATGCATATCAGTTAAAAAACCCGAAGTAGCAAAGCTTTGGGTACAAAAAGTACTAGGCGCCGTTATTACGCTTAATAAATTTTGATGCTTTTTAAAATAAGGAACCATATGAATAATGGAGAAACCCCAAGAAAGAAATATTAATGATTCATATAAATCACTTATTGGTAAATGTTTCAAATAAATCCAACGAGTAATTAATAATCCTGTTATACAGCAAAAAGTAATTAGCATACCCTTTTCTGACGAATCAGATAGTTCGGTAAATTCAGCGACTAATAAACTTAGCAAATTAATTAAAATTACAATTGAAACCACCGAAAACGATATATGAGTCAATACATGTTCAAAACTTAACATAATCATAAAAGACAAAAAAAACGTAATAAAGTTACTTTAATTATGCATAAGGCATATTTCAATTGGGAATTCAATTCATTATACGATTTTTTGTATCCTTTTGAAAACAAAAAGACGTTATGCCGCTACTCGGACTCGAACCGAGATGCTCTAGCACTGCTTCCTAAGAGCAGCGTGTCTACCGATTTCACCATAGCGGCTTGCTCAACATTATAATAACCTATTTTGATTCAATCGTCAAACTTAAAGGGCTCAATTTAATAGAATATTTTTTAGGTCAATCAAATTAATGAAAAAACAATTGGAATTCAAAATTCCAATTTTAGTGATCCATTCTAAGGATTTCTGGAAATATTTTTTTGTATTACTCGTTAAAATTTCATTCTGTAGCGAACTTTTATTAGGATTTAGTAAACCAATTAGATATTGATCTCCGGGTATATTATATAATAAAAAAAGAGTTATTAGTTCTGTCCAAAAAGATTGACCAATTCGATATATATATTTTGATACAATGTTCGGCCCAAACATATGATCATGATCAAAACGAGATTTTTCAAAATTTATACAGTTTGATCTACCTAAAAGTGAAAGGCGCTTTTTTTTTTTCTTAATTGAGTTGAAAGTAAAAAAAAAAGGTTGATTCTATTTTCTATAGTTATTTCAAATAATAATTGTTAAGAAAGTTCGAAAATAAGCTTGAAACTTATTCAAATTCTTGATTGATTTTTTTTACTAAAGACCTTAGATTTGCCCTTTTCTATTCAATTTTCTCAATTTTCCATTCAAAGTTTAAATAAAAATACAAATAAAAATCAAAAACGTCTTAATCTTTTTATTTGGTCTCTTTATTTATTATTGTTACGCTTTTTTATGATTCTGACAAGTGGGTCGATGGGGAAAATCGGAATCCCCATCCCCAAAATGATAAACGAAATTCTACTTTTTCTCATATCAAGTCGAGTTGAATTAGCCCAGGTTTTTCTTTTTTATTTGTCGCACAAAAAAGCTTTTCGAATTACCAGTCGAAAGGGATTTTGCTAAGGAAAAAGCTTTCAACGCTGCCCAAGATCCTTTTCTTTTCCAAATATTTTTTCGAATACGCTTTTTTGCTATAGAAGTGCGCTTTTTTGGAACTGCCATTCAAAAAAAAGAAAGTCATTAATATTCTATATGGATGTGAAAGACATCTATTGTTAAAAAAAACGCATTCTTTATTATATCGATCTTTTTAGTTAGTCTTTATATGATATTCTCTTCATCTTCATAAAAAAGCGCGTCCATTTATTTCTTATTTTTCTCTTTCGATTTATATCCTTTTTCATCATACTACATTAATCAATAATTATTTCTTTATTAAATTGAGTAAGGATCTGATAAAAACACTCTTTTTTTATCATTCCGATTCAAATTCAAATAAAAATCGAGTACTATTTTTGATAAAATTCTTCACTCTTTCTATATGTATCTATATGTATAAAAATCCTTATTAATTATTGTAATTTTTAATAATAAATGCAAATTTCATTTTAGAATTAGGTATCCTTTTCTATTTTCACTAGTATCCTTGTAATATCATTTGACCAATTCAAACTTCTTAATTTGAATATGTGAAGTATTTGGAAAAAGATTAAGAATAATTTAAAATAATGAGATTTTTTTATGGAACATACATATCAATATTCATGGATTATACCTTTCGTTACACTTCCAGTCCCTATGTTAATAGGAATGGGACTCCTACTTTTTCCGGCGTCAACAAAAAAACTTCGTCGTATGTGGGCTTTTGCAAGTATTTTATTGTTAAGTACAGTTTTAGTTTTTTCGACCAATCTGTCTATTCAGCAAATAAATAGCAGTTCCATCTATCAATATATATGGTCGTGGACCATCAACAATGATTTTTCTTTAGAGTTTGGATATTTGATCGACTCACTTACTTCCATTTTGTTAATATTAATTACTACGGTTGGAATTTTTGTCCTTATTTATAGTGATAGTTATATGTCTTATGATCAAGGCTATTTAAGATTTTTTGCTTATATGAGCTTTTTCAATACTTCAATGTTGGGATTAGTTACTAGTTCGAATTTAATACAAATCTATATTTTTTGGGAATTAGTTGGAATGTGCTCGTATCTATTAATAGGGTTTTGGTTCACACGACCGATTGCGTCCAATGCTTGTCAAAAGGCGTTTGTAACTAATCGTGTAGGCGATTTTGGTTTATTATTAGGAATTTTAGGTCTTTATTGGATAACGGGCAGTTTCGAATTTCAGGATTTGTTTGAAATATTCAATAACTTAATTTTGAATAATGACAATGAACTTTTCTTTTTTACTTTGTGCGCCTTCCTATTATTTTCCGGTGCAATTGCTAAATCTGCGCAATTCCCCTTTCATGTATGGTTACCAGATGCCATGGAAGGACCCACCCCTATTTCCGCTCTGATACACGCGGCTACTATGGTAGCCGCGGGAATTTTTCTTGTAGCTCGACTTCTTCCTCTTTTCGTAGTCATACCTTACATAATGAATCTAATAACTTTGATAGGGATAATAACAGTACTTTTAGGAGCTACTTTAGCTCTTGCTCACAAAGATATTAAAAGAAGTTTAGCCTATTCGACAATGTCTCAATTGGGTTATATGATGTTAGCTTTAGGTATGGGGTCTTATCGAGCCGCTTTATTTCATTTGATTACTCATGCATATTCGAAAGCCTTGTTGTTTTTAGGATCTGGATCCATTATTCATTCAATGGAAGCTATTGTTGGTTATTCCCCAGATAAGAGCCAGAATATGATTCTTATGGGGGGTTTAACAAAACGTGTTCCAATTACAAAAAATGCTTTTTTATTAGGAACTCTTTCTCTTTGTGGTATTCCACCCCTCGCCTGTTTTTGGTCTAAAGATGAAATTCTTAATGATAGTTGGTTGTATTCACCTATTTTCGGAATAATAGCTTGTTCGACGGCGGGATTAACAGCCTTTTATATGTTTCGGGTTTATTTACTTACTTTTGGGGGGCATTTCAATGTTCATTTTACAAATTACAGCGGTAAAAAAAGCAGTGCGCTCTATTCACTATCTTTATGGGGTAAAGGAGAATCAAAAATGTTAAAAAATAAAATGGGTTTATTGGCTTTATTAACAATCAATAATAGTGAACGGGCTTCTTTTTTTTGTAAGAAAAGATATCAAATTGATGGTACTGTAAAAAAGATGACGCGCCCTTTTGTTATTAATCATTTTGGAACTAAAAGCCTTTTTTCCTATCCGCAAGAATCAGATAATACTATGTTATTTCCAATGTTAGTTTTGGGACTATTTACTTTCTTTATTGGAGCAATAGGAATTCCTTTTAATCAATTTAATCAAGAAGGGGTGGATTTAGATATATTATCTAAACTGTTAAGTCCATCTTTAAACCTTTTGCATCAGAATGAAAATAATTCTGCGGATTTTTTTGAATTTGTAACAAAGGCCGCTTTTTCGATCAGTATCGCTTTTTTTGGAATATTTATAGCCTTTTCTTTATATAAGCCGGTTTATTCATCCTTACAAAATTTTAAGTTCTTCAATTTGTTCGTCAAAAAGGGTCCTAAAAGAATTTTTTGGGATAAAACAATAAACATGATATATGATTGGTCTTATAATCGTGCTTACATAGATACTTTTTATGCACGATTTTTAACTAAAGGTATAAGAGAATTAGTAGAATTGACTTTATTCTTTGATAGACGAGTAATTGATGGAATTATCAATGGGATCGGTGTTATGAGTTTCTTTATAGCAGAAGGTATCAAATATGTAGGAGGCGGACGGATCTCTTCTTATCTCGTAGTTTTTTTATTTTCTATATTAATATTAATTTTTATTAATTTACTATTTTATTAATTTTATTTATTAATTTTTTTATTAATTTTATTTATTAATTTTAACTCTCTTCTAATTTTCTAATTAGTAAAGCTTATTATTTGAAATTCAACGGATCCGGGGTTTTCCTCTTTTGAAATAAAGATGGGTGAATTTTTTACCATAAAATGAAATCCTCCTCCTACCGCCCATTTTTAAAATAGTTTTATTGATCAGGAATAATAACAAAAAATGGAATAAGAATAATAAATAAGAATGTCAATTCATTTTTCTTTTTATACACAAAAATCTTCAATTCGTTAGCAATTCCGAATTTTGTCAAATAGAATTTCTTATTAATTAATACAATTTTTTTTTTCTTTTTTTTTAGTTGGCTAGAAATAAAAAAGGATAGTATATCTCTTCACTTACAAAAGAGAAAATTTTGTATCTCAAAGTAAATTCCATGGCTTCCTTTCTAGATAGAATTGATAGGCAATCGAATTCCAGGTATCAGAATAGAATATAGAATGGAAAACAAGGATATAGACACATTCCTTGTTTTCCTATATTAGATCAGATATGCTATAGAATATATATATATATGACAAACGTACCTTTATTTCATTTTCAATTGTGGATACATACGTATCCTTAACATACTGAACCGACTGGAATTATTTGTATTAAACCAAAAGCGGTTCATACAAACTAAATCTTCGAATCGAAAATTGGGCCAAAGAAAAAGTTTGAATTGAAGTAGTTTCTTTTTCTCTCTATCAAAATATTTACTTTTTTCTATAATGTCATATTTACTTTTTTCTATAATGTCAAAGCGGCTGCAGTTTTTTCTATTATTACTTTTGAAAAGTTCTGTATTCATATGAATATAATTTTCTTTTTTTGAATTGAAAGAGATTAGAATTCTCAACTCTCTACGACTTCTAGTGGATAAAAGATTTTCAGGAACAAGGAAATCTTTTTTCTTTCTAAATCCAATTAGACTTTTAAGTCTTTCAATAGATTTGAAAAAATTATCTTTATTAATATAGCTTTTTTCTCCGCATCCTTGATTAATTTGTTGTTTGGTCTTATGAACCAATAAAATAGCTATGGTTTGATACATAAGAAATTTTCCATTAAGCTTCGTCTTGTTTTTTTTCGGTACACGCGGAAACTCAACAATCAATTTTCCTCTAGAGATCAATTTTAGATCTCCCCTAAGCCTATCCCTAAGCCCATCTCTTTTCTTTTGACCCCAAAACCAAAAAGGTCCACATTTAATTCTCTTCGTCGAATCAAGGATTTAATCCATAGATTTTTCTTTGTTTTGTCCTTTTGAAACAAGATCTTGTCTTTTACCAGGTAAGTATATGTTTGGATATTCGACGAAATGCTTTCGTCTACATCCTTAGCATCTATGGTCGCTCTGAATGGCTGGTGAGCTCGCCGCTCGAGTGGCCTCAAAAGAAAATTCCGCCAACTGGGGTTTTCTGTTCTACTGGTGTTTTCTGTTCTCCTGGTGTTTTTTGGTCTACTGGCGTTTTTTGGTCTACTGATGATTATTCTGCTCCTGGTTTGTGGTCTACTGATGATTATTCTTCTCTTGGCGTTTTTTGTTTTTGGTCTACTGTGGATTACTCCTCTATTGGTGATTACTCTTCTACTGGCGTTTTTTGTTCTCCTGGTGTTTTTTGTTCTCTTTTCTATTCGGAGAATTGATTGAAGATTCACTGGGTTCTGAAATCGAGTTTCTTTATAATTGAAAAGAAGTAATTGGGTTGGTATTACCCACGGTCTTCTCTTATATGCGTTGTAAAGTCTCTCGAATTTTGAAAAAAAGAACCCCAATTCAAAATTTGATACGAGACAGTGTACTATTTCGTCATTCATTCCCATCCAATCTAACTCAGGTGGGTGTCTTTCTACAAATTCTTTACCTCTTTTGACAAGCATAGGATACAAAATATCTTTGTCACAAAAACGATCTAGGTCACCGTCTTTCTCAATTATTTGATATTTATTCCTCTTACTCTCAGTTTCAGTATTTTCTTTGTTTTTTTCAATATTAATCCAGAATTCCATTTTTTCTTTGTTTGTAAGACAAAAATGGAAAATTCTCCAATCCAAATATTTTCTCTTCGGGCTTTTCTCCATATCGAAAAGAGCCTCTGATTCTAGATAATCGGCAACAAAAGACTTCTGTGATACTAGATATTTGGCAGGATTCTCTGCTTCTAGAAAACCTGGAACGCACTCCGATTCTAGAGAATCGGGAATCCCCTCTAATTCTAGAAAAAATAGAAAGTCCTCTGTTTATAGAGAATCGGCAATCCCCTCTGATTGTAGATAATTTT